GTCACTCTCATCAACTAGCACTAGGTTGATGTGAACCTTTAGGATTAATTCATCAAATTGGTTAGATCTAAAATAATAACATACCCTTTCTCGTATGATCCCACTATAGATATCGACATACATACTATAGATATCGACATACATATATCTACGCCGACTTTTTTTTTTCGGCCATCCGGCAATCCCGATCTTTTTGAAAATAACTAGAATTCATTTACCCATGTTTCTGCAGGCATAAGATTCCTTTAATCTTCGACAGAAGCCATATGTTATATCATATTCCACTAAATAGATATCTGTGTTATGATACGAGTCTAAGTTTTGAAAAAAAAATGGATGAGATTTTGTCCTACCGGATCTAAACAATCTTATTTTTTTGAACATGAAGAAATAAAGAAGCCATTGCAATTGCCGGAAATACTAGGCCCACCAAAGGCACAAAAACAGAGGGAAAGTTGAAAGTTGTCATAGAATGGGTACCCCGATTGACTATTTGTACCTGTTATTATTATTTAGAAAGATATCTTATAATAATTATAATTAATTATTGTAATTATGAAATTCTTATTAATATTCTTAATTAAGTTAATATTCTTAATTAAGAATTCCATTTATTAATAAACTTATTAATAAGTATTTAATAAATTGGAATTCGAATTAGTCTAGATCTAAGTATATATCTAAGAGAGTATATACTGGACTTATTCATCTTTCTACATGACAAATATGTATGATAATAACCTTTCTTATTATTCTTTATCTTTTCCTCGTCTTTTGCTCTTGTCTCCCAATTTTCATTTAATAAAGAAAAAGTTTCCTACAAATTATCGAAGGATTCGTCAGAATCCGATCCAACAGGGATTCTTAGTCAAAATGAGATTCTCAAGAGATAGAGAAAGATAGAAAACTCTATATCTATCTTTCTCTATCTGTCAACAAAGAAAATTCCAATTGTCTTATTTTTACTTGGAGTCCAATAAACTAACTACTTGTTTGCTACAAATAAAATAATTGAACTTAATGTTCTGTTATACTCGAGTGATTTTGATTCAAAGTCAAAGGAAAGAAACCGTGGGACCCAAATAACTTATTCAGAATACTTTTTAAATTCTTACGTGGTACGACTAGATCGAATAACCCCTTCTCGAATAAATATTCCGTCTCTTGTGAACCTTCAGGTACTTCTTTATTCAATGTTAGTTCAATTACCCTTTTACCCGCAAATGCAATATAGGCATCGGGTTCGGCAAAAATGACATCCCCCAACATACCAAAACTGGCTGTCACCCCACCGGTAGTAGGAGATGTAAGGATTGATACATAGAATAACTTTTGATTTGTTTGAAAATCATATAAAGAAGAAGATATTTTAGCCATTTGCATCAAGCTCAAACTTCCTTCTTGCATGCGTGCCCCCCCGGAAGCACACACTATAATAAGAGGTAGAGATTGATTAGTGGCATACTCAACCAAACGGGTTATTTTCTCCCCGACTACGGATCCCATACTACCCCCCATAAACCCAAACTCCATAACCCCCATTGCTACGGGAATACCATTTAATTGGCCTAGACCGGTTTGAATAGCCTCAGTTAATCCTGTCTTTTTTTGATAAGAATCAATACGATCTATATAAGGATCCTCCTCCGAATGAAATTCAATGGGATCCAGAGAGGCCATCTTTTCATTCATAGGATCCCAAGTATCCGGATCGATCAAAAGTTTGAGTCTCTCTGAACTATTCATTTTCAAATGAAATCCACATCCTTCACAAATATACAATTTTTCTTTCAAAAATCTCCTATAATTTAATGTATAACACTCATCGCACATAAGCCACAAATGTTTGTATTTGTGAGTGTAATTCTCCCTAGGATTAGGATCACTTCCAGAGTCAGAGTCATCCTCCTGAGGATCACCCCCATAGCTAGGGTCATCCTTCTGAGGATTACTTCCATAGTCAAGGTAAGGCTCTTCAATATATCTATCTATCTTCTGAGGATCTCTTTCCATTTTAAAGCCAGTATCCTCAGGATATCTATCTATTTGAAGGTAATCTCCCCCAGGATTTCTTTTTTTTTGAAGGTAATCCTCCGGATCATTTTCGTAGGCATCCGGATCATTTCCATATCCATAAAAGTGGCCATTCGAATCACTTCCATAGTCAGGGCCCTCCGTATCACTTCCATAGTCAGGGCCATCCGTATCACTTCCATAGTCAGGGCCATCCGTATCACTTCCATAGTCAGGGCCATCCGTATCACTTCCATAGTCAGAGTCATCCTCCTGAGGATCACCTCCAAAGCAAAGGCCATTGAAATATTTCTCTATATGATAGTCAGCCTCCTCAAAAAATGCTTCTATCTTCTCCCAATCTCTTGGAGCGCCAGGGTCATCCTTCGGAAAATATTTATATAGTAGAAGGCGAATCTCCTCAGTAACTTCATCGTCAGGAGCACCAGAGTAACCCTCCCGATAACGTCTATCTGCTTCAAGGCGC